ATCCTATGGATCCTTAGGATTAGTGGATCATTTTCTATCTCGTAGTTTCAGGCCTTAGATTAAGCTAAGGGAAGGGCTCCCTCTATCCAATCTACTCATCCTGTATATTGTCTTTTTCGTTCCATGTTGCAATGCAATATAAACTTATTATTTGATTATACGATACAAGGTTATACGAGAACGAATTCCTTATTTATAAACTATTTTCGATGAGAATTTTTATTTTAATTGAAAAAAAAAAAATCTTTCTATATAGATAGATATTGAAGTGCTATCTCGGATTCAAAAAAAAAGAGAATCATTTCTTTCAATACTCACTTATTATTAGTTAACAATCCTAATCCTCATATGCTTAATTCTGATAGGAAATAAAATAGTAAAATAATTATTCATCGAATGACTATTCATCTATTGTATTTTCATCAAATAGGGGGCAGGAAGATTCTATGGAAAAATGGTGGTTCAATTCGATGTTGTCTAACGAGAAGTTAAAGTTAGAACATAGGTATGGTTTAAGTAAATCAATGGAAAGTCTTGATGCTATTGGCCATACCAGTGGAAGTGATGAACCCCTTCTAAATGATATGGAGAAAAATTGGAGTGATAGTGTTAGTTATAGTTTCAGTAATGTTGATTATTTATTTGGTATCAGGGATATTTGGAGTTTGATCTCTGATGACACTTTTTTAGTTAGGGATAGTAATGGTGACAGTTATTCCGTATATTTTGATATTGAAAATCATAGTTTTGAGATTGACAATGATAGTTCTTTTCTGAGTGAATTAGAAGGTTTTTTTTCTAGTTTTTTGAATAGGGGGTCTAAGAGAAACAATCACTACTATTATCATTACATGTATGATACTCAATCTAGTTGGACTAATCACATTAATAGTTGCATTAATAGTTATCTTCGTTTTGAAGTCAGTATTAATAGTTCCATTTCAGGTGGTACTGACAATTACAGTGACAGTTACATTTATAGTTTCATTTGTACTGAAAATGAAAGTGGAAGTTTTAGTATAAGAACTCGTAATAATGGCAGTGATTTCAATATAAGAGGAAGATCTAATGATTTCGATATAAATAAAAAATACAGACATTTATGGGTTCAATGCGAAAATTGTTATGGATTAAATTATAAAAAACTTCTTAGGTCAAAAATTAATATTTGTGAACAGTGTGGATATTATTTGAAAATGAGTAGTTCAGATAGAATCGAACTTTCGATTGATTCGGGCACTTGGGATCCTATGGATGAAGATATGGTTTCTATGGACCCCATTCAATTTCATTCAGAAGAGGAACCTTATAAAGATCGTATCGATTCTTATCAAAGAAAGACAGGTTTAACTGAAGCTGTTCAAACAGGCATAGGTCAACTAAACGGTATTCCCGCAGCAATTGGGGTTATGGATTTTAAGTTCATGGGAGGTAGTATGGGATCTGTAGTAGGTGAGAAAATCACTCGTTTGATTGAGTATGCTACTAATCGATCTCTACCTGTCATTATTGTGTGTGCTTCTGGAGGAGCACGCATGCAAGAAGGAAGTTTGAGCTTGATGCAAATGGCTAAAATATCTTCTGCTTCATATGATTACCAATCCACTAAAAAGTTATTCTATGTACCAGTCCTTACATCTCCTACAACCGGTGGAGTAACAGCCAGTTTTGGTATGTTGGGAGATATCATTATTGCTGAACCTAATGCGTACATTGCATTTGCGGGTAAAAGAGTAATTGAACAAACATTGAATAGGACAGTACCCGATGGTTCACAAGCGTCTGACTATTTATTCCATAAAGGCTTATTTGACCCAATCGTACCACGTAATCCTTTAAAAGGTGTTCTAAGTGAGTTATTTCAGCTCCATGGTTTCTTTCCCTTGAATCAAAATTCAAAAAATTAAAGTATAGCACTAGATTCAGTTATTTTGTTTGTAGCGAACAAGTATTTAGTTCATCATAATAAAAAAAACTAAGAAAAATGTTCTTTGGTGATATAAGTTACACTTTCTAGTAAGAGTCAGAAGTTTCGAATAATTTTTTTTCTTCCGGATCCAGATCCATTTTTTATCTTACCCCTATTCATGATTAGGTATTATGAACCTCTATCAACAGGATAAAATAAAAAAGTGAATTTCTCTTTCCGAGGAATTCTAATTTTTGGAAAAAAAAGAATTTTATCTGGCTATCTTACGCATTAATTAAGATAGACAATAATGAAAAAAATATCAAAATAAAAAGAAATATCAAATATGGAAATGAAATAAAATAATTTCTACATCTATCGCATTTTTACTATGAATCCCTGTTTGTTGGATCCTATTATTTAGAGTCGCGAATTCATAATGAACTTCATTTTCATAAGAGAACTCCTTTAAAATAAAAAACTCCTTATTAGATTAGAAAGAAAGATAGAAAGAACATAAGGATGGGAGAAGAAGAATAATAAAATTTGTAAAAGAAGATTACCCTATTTATATTCGTGTAGAAAGATGAATAGGTACACTTAATTTAGTTCTACATTTTTGCACTTATTATCTATCCTTTTTTTTTCTTTAAATTTAATATTTTAATATTATTTTTATATTTTAAATTTCTATTTTAATATAAATATATTATTTATAAATTATATATTTATATATACTTAATTGTTTATATATACTTAGTAGTATAATATTATATAAAATACAATAGTCAATATTACCTAATATTACTTATAATAGATATACTTATCATATCATAAGATATCTTTCTAATAGATACAAATATATAGATACAAATATTAAATCGAGGCACCCATTCTATGACAGATCTCAACTTACCCTCTATTTTTGTGCCTTTAGTGGGCCTAGTATTTCCGGCAATTGCAATGGCTTCTTTATCTCTTCATGTCCAAAAAAATAAGATTGTCTAGATCCAATGGGACCAAATCCTATCAATTTATTTCAACACTGTATCATAATACAGATATTTTTTTAGTGCAATATGGTACGATATGTGGCTCTTTCCACACACAAATGAAAGAACTGTTATGTATGCGGATACATGCTATCTGCATAAATGCATGTATATATATATATATAGCTGGTTAAAAATGGATCAGTAAATATTTTTAATAGAAAGTCAATGTATCTAACCAATTACTCCACATCAGAATAGTGCTAGTTGATGAAAGTTACTTCGGGATCAAGAAAGGTAAAGTCAAATTTGGGTTATTCTCTCAATTCCAATCGAATGCAACTGGATCTAGTATAGTATGAATTGGCGATCAGAACATATATGGATAGAACTTATAAGGGGGTCTCGAAAAACAAGTAATTTTTGCTGGGCCTGTATCCTTTTTTTAGGTTCACTAGGATTCTTAGCGGTTGGAACTTCCAGTTATCTTGGTAGGAATCTGATATCCATATTTCCATCTCAGCAAATTCTTTTTTTTCCACAAGGAATCGTGATGTCTTTTTATGGGATCGCAGGTCTGTTCGTTAGCTCCTATTTGTGGTGCACAATTTTGTGGAATGTAGGTAGTGGTTATGACCAATTCGATAGAAAAGAAGGAATTGTGTGCATTTTTCGTTGGGGATTTCCTGGAATAAATCGTCGCATCTTCCTTCGCTTCCTTATGAGAGATATCCAATCAATCAGAATTGAGGTTAAAGAGGGTCTTTATCCTCGTCGTGTCCTTTATATGGAAATCAGAGGTCAAGGGGCCATTCCCTTGACTCGTACTGATGAGAATTTTACTCCACGAGAAATTGAACAAAAAGCTGCCGAATTGGCCTATTTCTTGGGCGTACCAATTGAAGTATTTTGAAATGAATTGAACACAATAAAGAATAAATGTTTTCTCGGCATGGGGGAAGGAACTTGCTAATTCCTTTTTTAATACAATTGAAGTCTTTTTGGAATGTTCATTTGAACAAAACATGTTAGATTATTCTATTTCCTCCTTCCTTTGTCGTGGCGACTCCCATAGAATAAACCAAAAAAGCAGGGGGGCGTATATGGAATAACTATAATAAACTATACTATAATAAAGAAGAAAATTAAGAAAAGAAGAAATTTTTGTATACCATTTGTATACCAAAAGTATTTCGTATGCGTATGGATCCCAACTCAATTCTTTTCTACTAGAAAATTTCTACTAGAAAAAAGACTAATATAAGGCTAATATAATAAGTAAGGATTCATCAAATATATCCAAGATTTATTTCGTAATACGGAATTCATCTCATCTTTTTAGGCCCAAAATTTTGATGATACCTTTTTTCCTTGGTTGTGGCTAGGCGGTGAAACATTTCGAAATAATTAACTGAGGGGGGTTTTCGTTTCTAAATCCGATTCGTTATTTTAAGTGGGTTTTCGAGTATTCATAGAAAGGAACAAATGAAGATGAAATTGCTTCGAATTTGCCCATTCGAATTTGCCCAATTGAGATATCTAGGAATAATATTGATTTTGCATTTTTATCCGAAAAGGGCGAACCCTTATCCCATTTCTATATTCCTTCTAGATCCAAGAACTAAATTCAATTTTGACACAAAAATTGGAATGAATAGACCCATAGGTTCAATACCTTGTTATAGAACTCGTGCTTCAGAGAAATATCATATAGAGTCAACGAATGAAGCAGGTTCATTAACGATTCAATTCACAGATAAAAAATGAAAAAAAAGAAAGCATTGCCTTCTTTCCCATATCTTGTATCTATAGTATTTTTGCCCTGGTGGGTCTCTCTCCCATTTAATAAATGTCTGGAACTTTGGGTTACAAATTGGTGGAATACCGGGCAATCCAAAACTCTCTTGAATATCATTCAAGAGAAAAACGTTCTAGAAAGATTCATAGAATTAGAAGAACTCTTTCTGTTGGACGAAATGATAAAGGAGTACCCGGAGACACATATACAAAAACTTCGTATAGGAATACACAAGGAAACGATACAATTGGTCAAAACACACAATGAATATCATCTCCATATCATTTTGCATTTCTCGACAAATATAATCTCTTTCGCTATTCTAAGTGGTTATTTTATTTTGGGTAATGAGGAACTTGTCATTCTTAATTCTTGGGTTCAGGAATTCCTCTATAACTTAAGTGACACAATAAAAGCTTTTTCGATTCTTTTAGTTACTGATTTATGGATTGGATTTCACTCGACTCATGGTTGGGAACTAATAATTGGTTCGTTCTACAACGATTTTGGATTGGCTCATAACGATCAAATTATATCTGGTCTTGTTTCCACCTTTCCAGTTATTCTAGATACAATTGTGAAATATTGGATTTTCCATTATTTAAATCGTGTATCTCCTTCGCTTGTAGTCATTTATCATTCAATGAATGAATGAAGAACTCATTTGATCTCCTGATATCAATCAAATAAATCAGAATCTTTCTTCCTTTATAAAGAAACCATTTTGAATCTTACTTAATTCTTTATATTTTATTTCTACCAGTTCAAGGTATTCGTCCTATATTACAGTACAACTATTCCAGTACAATGACAGACTCGTGCATAGGGAACTTTACTAGTTCCCTATCTAATTTATTGTAGAAATTCCGAGATCCATGATTGGACATGCAAAATAGAAATACTTTTTCTTGGGTAAAGGAACAGATGACTCGATCCATTTCTGTATCGATCATGATATATGTAATAACTCGAGCATCCATTTCAAATGCATATCCCATTTTTGCGCAGCAGGGTTATGAAAACCCACGAGAAGCAACTGGACGAATTGTATGTGCTAATTGCCATTTAGCTAATAAGCCCGTGGATATTGAAGTTCCGCAAGCTGTGCTTCCTGATACTGTATTTGAAGCAGTTGTTCAAATTCCTTATGATATGCAACTGAAACAAGTTCTTGCTAATGGTAAAAAAGGGGGTTTGAATGTGGGTGCTGTTCTTATTTTACCCGAGGGATTCGAATTAGCCCCCCCCGATCGTATTTCTCCTGAGTTGAAAGAAAAGATAGGAAATCTGTCTTTTCAGAGTTATCGTCCCAATAAAAAAAATATTCTTGTGATAGGTCCTGTTCCGGGTCAGAAATATAGTGAAATCGTCTTTCCCATTCTTTCCCCCGACCCTGCTACAAAGAAAGACGTTCACTTCTTAAAATATCCCATATATGTGGGTGGGAACAGAGGAAGGGGTCAGATTTATCCTGATGGTAGCAAGAGTAACAATACAGTCTATAATGCTACATCAGCAGGTATAGTAAGCAAAATAGTACGTAAAGAAAAGGGAGGATATGAAATAACCATAGTTGATGCATCGGATGGACGTCAAGTGGTTGATATTATACCTCCAGGACCAGAACTTCTTGTTTCAGAGGGTGAATCCATTAAGCTTGATCAACCATTAACAAGCAATCCCAATGTAGGAGGGTTTGGTCAGGGAGATGCAGAAATAGTGCTTCAAGATCCATTACGCGTCCAAGGCCTTTTGTTCTTCTTCGCATCTGTTATTTTGGCACAAGTTTTTTTGGTTCTTAAAAAGAAACAGTTTGAAAAAGTTCAATTGTACGAAATGAATTTTTAGGTCCAGAGATTCCTTAACATTTGGTAAAAAGTGCCAATTTTTTGTCCATCGATACAATTATGTATGATCAAAAAATTCTGTAAATCCTTTTGCTTGCTTTGTTTATACTCTTTTTGTTTTGCAGGACGCCTGGAATTCATTACTTGTATTCCATTTTAGTAATAAACAATAGGCATACAAACAAATACAAAAGAAGAGAATACAAGGCAAGGATGATAAAAATGAAAGGAACAAATACTTTTAGGAAGGATTACTAGTCTTCCTAATCTTCTATTCGACGCAAGACGACACAAGAAAACGGGTGAAAATTCCTTTTTCTTGTGTCGTCTTGTATCAAAATAATAATTATTTTTTTCCTGTTCATCAAAGATTACTATTCCTTTCCTTCTTTTCCGGGTCTATCGGAACTCCTTTGTTTAGATTCATAAGAAGTAGTGGACAAACAAAGGAAAAAAAGGATTATGGGTGAATAAGTTATTGAGCAAATAGAATTTATTCACTTATTCAATATCTTCACTTATTCAATAATCTTCACTTATTCAATATAAGTTAAACTTCTAACTTAGAGAAATTATTCAAACAAAAAGACTGTTCTGGTTGAAAGGCAGATTTAATTTTTACGAATATCCAAATCTTTATTTATTATATGATCAGATATATGATCAGAGTTTTTATTTTATTTTTAGAGTAGTTTTGATTAAGGTTCTATTAGTTTAGTCTAGAAATGATTTGCAGGATGTCTCATCCCTAGAAATCAATATAATTATTATATTGGATTATAGATAAAATTGATTGATTCGTTCTTTCTTCTTGCTTCCAGTTAATATTTTGGGGGAAGGGCAGGGACTATGAATCAACCACTAGATTCAATTGTTCACAAACATCATTAAGAAACAAAAGAATAGAGTGGTTTGAAACATCAGAGCAAAGGATCCTTTTTGTCATTTCTACAA